TGGAGACCCATCAAGAGAATTGGGAATTGGGAAGACTGAAAGAAGAGAAAAATAAAAGATTGTGGGTTGAAAAAACTTTTGTCACTTTTTTTTTTGATTATAAGCGATGGAATCGTCCATTACGATATATAAAAAATGATAAATTAGAAAATGCTTTACGCAATGAAATGTCACAATTTTTTTTTTGTACATGTACAAGTGATGGGAAACAAATAATATCCTTTACATATCCGCCCAGTTTATCAACTTTTTCGGAAATGCTAGAACGAAGAATTTCTTTGTACATAATAGAAAAACTATATGACGAAGATCTTTATAATTCTTGGATTTATGCTAATGAAAAAAAAAAGTGCAATTTGAACAATGAATTGAGAAGCCGAATCCAAATTCTAGAACAAAATGAGAGATCCTCTAGTCTGGATATGCTTGAAAAAAAAACCATATTATGTGATGATGAAAAAAAAAAGAAATGCTTGCCAAAAGCTTATGATCCTTTTTTCAACGGACCATATCGAGGAACGAGAAAAGAATTAGATTCACGTGCAATCATGAATACTTATACAGATACAGAAGATTTAGTAGAATTTTTTTTTCTAAATAAGATTCATGATTTACTTCTTAATAATTCCGTAGAACTTCACCGTCAATCATTTTTAAATTCTACAGAAGAAAAAGGAATTGATTCAGAAAATGAAGAAAAATATTTTCAATTTTTATTTGATGTAATTACAACACATACAAAAGATCAAAAAAGAATGAAAAAGAAATCTATTGGAATTAGAAAAGAAGAAATAAGTAAAAAGGTTTTTCGATGGTCATACAAATTAACCGAGAATTTGGGAGAAGAAGAAGAAAATGAAGAAGATTTGGAGGAAGAATATTATGAGATTCATTCAAGAAGATCCAAACGTGTGATAATTTATAACGATAATGATCAGAATACCAATTCTCTTTCTAGTATTCAGAATACTAGTAACAATGATGAAAAAGATGATCAAACGGAAGAGGTAGCTTTGATACGTTACTCACAACAATCGGATTTTCGTCGCAATCTAATCAAAGGATCCATGCGCGCTCAAAGACGTAAAACAGTTATTTGGAACCTCCTTCAAGCAAATGTACATTCTCCTCTTTTTTTGGATCGTCTAGACAAAACATCTTTTTTTTCGTTTTTTGATATCAACGAAATTAAGAATCTAATTTTTAGGAATTGGATGGGGAGAGAACAAGAATCAGAGTTAAAAATTTCCTATTTTGAAAATGAAGATAAGAAAGAAGAAAAGGAGAAAGAAGAAAAAAAATATAAAAATGAACAGATAGAAATATCAGAAGCTTGGGATACCTTTATATTTACTCAAGTAATAAGAGGTTTGATGTTAGTAACCCAATCTTTTCTTAGAAAATACATTATATTGCCTTCATTAATAATAGCCAAAAATCTTTTCCGTATGTTATTATTTCAAATTCCCGAGTGGGACGAGGATTTTAAGGAATGGAATAGAGAAATCCATATTAAATGCACCTATAATGGTGTTCAATTATCAGAAACAGAATTTCCCCAAGCTTGGTTAATAGACGGTATTCAGATAAAGGTTTTATATCCTTTCTGTCTAAAACCTTGGAGAAAATCTAGGGCACGATCTCATCATAGAGATCTAATGAAAAAAAAAGAAAAAAAAACAAATTTTTGTTTTTTAACAGTCTGGGGAATGGAAGCGGAACTTCCCTTTGGTTCTCCCCGAAAACGACCTTTCTTTTTTGAACCTATTTATAAAGAACTTCAAAAAATAAAAAAAAAGGTGAAAAAGAAATTTTTACAACTTCTAATAAATAAAAAAAAAAAATCCTTTCTAAAAGTTAGAAAAGAAAAAAAAAAAGGAGTCATCCAAATAGTTCGAATTATCAACCTAATAATGAAAAAACTGGATAAAGTAAATCCAAATTTATTATTTGAAGTGAGGAAAGAAAAAGTATATGAACCGAACGAAAAGAAAAAAGATTTAAAAAGAAATATTCCTAGCGAATCATCCGTTCTAAATCAAACGATAAATTGGTTCAATTATTCACTAATAGAAAGAAGAATGAAAGATCTTTCTGATAAGACAATTCAAATAAGGAATCAAATCGAAGGAATTGCAAAAGACAAGAAAAAAAAAGAAATAGTTATAATTTATGATAATAAAAGATCGGGATTACAGAAGCATATTTGGAAAATATTAAAAAGGAAAAATATCCGATTAATGCGTAAATCACACTACTTTATCAAATCATTCATTGAAAAAATATACATAGATATTTTTTTATGTACCATTACCATTTCTAAGATCAATACACAACTTTTCTTTGAATCAACAAAAAAGATCTTTAATAAATCCATTTATAACAATGGAATAAATAAAGAACAAGAAGGAATTGATGAAAGAAATCAAAATACAATGAATTTTATTTTGACTATAAACAAATTGTTTTCAAATATTGATAATACTAAGACTAGCAATAAAAATTCCAATACTTATTGGAACTTATCTTCCCTATCCCAAGCATATGTTTTTTACAAAATATCCCAAAACCAATTACTTAATAAGTATCAATTGAGACCTGTATTTCAATATCAAGGGAGCTATCCTTTTTTTAAGGATAATTTAAAAGACTATTGTCTGATACACGGAATATTTAATTATAAATCAAGACATAAGCAAATTAATACGTTTGTAATGAACGAATGGAAAAACTGGTTAAAAAGTTATTATCAATACGATTTATCTCAAAAAAAAAAATATCAATTAGTATTAGTACCTAAAGAATGGAGAAATAGAATTGATAAACATCGTATGATTCAAAACAAGGAATCAAACCAATTGGATCTCTATAAAAAATACCGATTCATTTATTCCATGAAAGAAAATGATTATGCAGAGAATTCATTTATGAATAAAAAAGATAAATGGAAAAAACATTACAGATATGATATTTTATCATATAAATACATAAGCCTCCCTAATTTATACATTTCTAGATCAACATTAGAAAAAAACGGGGACCAAGAAATTACATATCATTTCAATACATCGAAACCTGAATCATTTTATGTATTGGTAAGTATACCTAGTAATGATTATCTAGAAAAAGGATTTCTTATTGATAGGAATACTAATTTGGATAGAAAATATTTTGATTGTAGAATTCTTCATCTTTGTTTTCTAAAGAATATTGAGAATAATATGGATATCTGGACCAATGCACATATTGGCATCAAGATTCAGAAAAATACTAAGACTGAAATTAATAATTTCAACAAAATGGAAAAAAAAGATCTTTTTTTTCCTACAATTCATCAAGAGATCAAAACATGCAATTTCATTTTTGATTGCATGGGAATGAATAAAAAAAGGTTCTATGATAATGATATCGCATCCAATCATGATACTATATCCAATCTAGAAACTTGGTTCTTCCCAGAATTTGTACTACTTTTTGATGTATATAAAATTCAACCTTGGATCATCCCAATCAAATCACTCTTTTTTAATTTTTCTATAAATGAAAAATTTAACGTAAAATCATCTAAGAAAAAAAAAGATCTTGAATTAGTAAATTCCAAGCAGGAAGAAAACCAACAACAGGTCCAAAGAAATTTTGTATTGAATCTACTAAACCAAAAGAATAAAAAAGCTGTTGAAGAAGATTACGCAAGCTTAGAAATAAAAAAAGGTATAAAAAAAAAACAATATAAGAGCAAGAATGAAATGGAACTATATTTCTTTTTGAGAAAATATTTACTTTTTCAACTAAGATGGGCTGATCATTTGAATAATAAAATAATGAAAAATATAAGGGTATATTGTCTCCTACTTAGACTGATAAATCCAAAGGAAATTGCTATATCTTCGATTCAAAGAGGTGAAATAAATCTAGATGAAATGTTGATTCAAAGGGACCTAGTTCTTGCAGAATTGATAAGAAAGGGAATATTTATTATTGAACCAATTTGTATATCTATACGAAGGGACGGAAAATCTATTATATATCAAACTATGGATATTTCATCAGTCGATAATAAGAAGTACCAAACAAATAAAAAAGACACAAAAAAAAGAATTGAGAAAGGGGGGTTTGAAAAATCCATTGCACAACACAGCAACCTATTTTTGAGTGGAGACAAAAATCATTATGATTTACTTGTTCCTGAAAATATTATATCCCCCAGACGTCGTAGAGAATTTCGAATTCAAATTTGTTTAAATTCCCGGAATTTTCATGTTGTGAATAGAAATCCAAGATTTTGTAATGAAAATAAAATAAGAAACTGTGGGCAATTTTTGAATGAGAACAAACATATTAATACAGATATAAAAAATTTCATGAAATTCAAATTGTTTCTTTGGCCCAATTATAGATTAGAAGATTTAGCTTGTATGAATCGCTATTGGTTTGATGCCAATAACAGCAGTCGTTTCAGTATGTCAAGAATACATATGTATTAACAATTAGGAATGAATTCAATTCCAATGAAAAAGAATTTATAGTGGATTTCCTACATATCGTCTAACATATTTGGTAGATAAGAAAGACAAAACATATAAACTATGTAGTAATATTATAATACATGATGCTGATTTCATAGTATATCAACTTTCATTAGGAAGAGTGGAATTTCTTTAAGTAAAAAGATTAAGTAAAAAGAACAAAGAAATTGTTCTATTTCGCGAATACATATATGTTTTGTATATTTTGATCAAAATATACAAAACATAAAAACATAAACCACATAAATGAAAAAAAAAAGAGTATATGAATAGAATTCAAATTTGATGTATACTAGATAAAAAGATAAAAATAACTGGCATAATTAATATTCTTTATTATTCTTTTTTTTTTTTATTTTTCCTGATCGGTAAAATTCACAGAAAATAAAGATACAAATTTTCATTTATGGTCAAAAAAAATTCATTCATCTCAGTTATTACACAAGAAGAAAATAGTGGATCTGTTGAATTTCAAGTATTCCATTTCACCAGTAAGATACGGAGACTTACTTCACATTTAGAATTGCACAAAAGAGATTTTTTATCACAAAGGGGTCTACGAATAATTCTAGGAAAACGTAAACGATTATTGACTTATTTGTCAAAGAAAAATAAAGTGCGTTATAAGAAATTAATGGATCAATTAAATATTAGGGAACCAAAAATTTATTAATTCAATTTGAATTTCTTATTATTATTCTTGTTCTTTTTTATTTTTTAATTATTTTTTTCTTAGTTCAGTTATTCTTTGTTTATATTTTTCATTTTAATAAATGAATGAAATAATGAATTAAGGAAAAAATATGAGCCACAAGGTACATTGGACAAAGTTTCATAATTACCTTATCCCATACAAATAATTTACCTGTAACTATTCAATATCTTTAGTAATATTTCTGGAATCATTTCTTATATTAGGAGGTCTGGGAATAGTATTACTTACCAATCCCATTGATTCTGCCTTTTCATTGGTATTGGTTCTTCTTGTTTGTATATCCTTAATTCTATTTCTATCTATCTATTATCTATAATTATCTATATAATTTATATAATTATTCTACCTATATAACTATATAATTAGATTTCTATATACTAGAATACTAGAATCTTTATATTTTATATATTCTATACTTTAGATATTCTATATCTATATACATATAGTAAAATTAACATGAATTGAATTCGTAAACTTATATTTCATGGTTATTGAAATGGAAATCAAAGTATCTTGGTCCTTTCTCATAAACAGATTAAAAAATCTATTGATTCTTAAAATTTTGATAAATCATTGATTCATCTGGTGTCTACAATAGAAAATATATGATTATTTCATTTTCTTATTTTACCAGATTGAAAATTTTTTGTGTTCAAAACTGGAATTTACAGACCCAATGTCACATTCAGTAAAGATTTATGATACATGTATAGGATGTACCCAATGTGTTCGAGCTTGCCCCACGGATGTATTGGAAATGATACCTTGGGACGGATGTAAAGCTAAGCAAATTGCTTCTGCGCCAAGAACCGAAGATTGTGTAGGTTGTAAAAGATGTGAATCCGCTTGTCCAACGGATTTTTTGAGTGTCCGTGTTTATTTATGGCATGAAACAACTCGCAGCATGGGTCTTTCTTATTGATATGTGACAAAAAACTCCACTTGAATCATTTGATTCCTCTTTACCAACAAAAGCCCGTATTCGAGAAAAGAGAATATTATTATTCTTCTCCCGAGCACGGGCTTTTCTGGTATAATCTTATCTTGTCTTTATCACGAGTTATTTTCCTTGGTTAACAATACTTTTTGGTTTGACCATATTTGCGGGTTCTTCAATTATCTTTTTCACTCATAGGAGAAATAAGGTGTCATAGATGGTATACTCTATATACTATATATATATATATCCTAGAGTTCCTTCTAATGATCTATTTATTTTGTTTTTATTTTGTTATCATTTCCCAATTGGACGATCCATTAACCCAATCTAAGAAGGATTCTAAATGGATCAATCTTTTTTTTTTCTTCTTAATAGGAATTCTAGGTATGGGTTTCCTAATTATAGGAATAACTGGCATAGGACTTAATGAAATCATTTTATAAATACTATCTCATAGATTGATGGGTGCTGTGCTTTTTTCTTAGCAAAAACAAGTTGTGATAGAATACGTTTTTTTTTATCTCGAAGAGATGGGAATACCTATTCCAATGTCAAATACCAATGTCAAAAATCTTTATCATGTTTAATAGTTTCTCGATCGTTTCTCTTGCATTGCCAGGAATGAGTGGTTTTGTTGCAGAATTCTTACTCTTTTTTGGAATAATTACCAGCCCAAAATATCCAAAAATGTTAATTACTTTTGTGATGTCAATTGGAATAATATTAAATTCTATTTTTTATTATCTATGTTACGATATTACGTCAGATTTTCTATGGATACAAACTATTTAATATTACAAACTCAAATTTTTTTTGAGTCTGGACCACGAGAACTCTTTGTCTCGATCTATATCTTTCTACCTGTAATAGGAATTGGTATTTATCCTGATTTGTTCTCCCGTTATCGGTTGACAAGGTACAAGTTCTATTTTTATAGATACTCATTCTTTTTTTAGATTCAATAAATTTCATTATTTCATTAATTGGAAAAAAAAGTCTTAGAATTCTTCGACTTTCATATTTTCACGATTATTCGTTGTGCAATGAAAAAAAGGTAAGTTTTAATTAGAATTGTAATTAGATATATCTAAAGTTTTTGAGAACCTTTTGAATAATTCCTCTATTTAAAATTGAAAAGGTTCTCAAAAACTCGCACAAAATTTCATTGTGTATCTGACGATTTTTTTATGTATCCTTTCTTTTTTATTTATTCTTTATGCAGTTTATTTTATTCAATTAGATATTCATTGGAATGAGCCATAACTATGGAACCCAATTCCTAATAGATTGATCCCAAAATAGCATATCCAAATTAGGATAAATCCTATAGAAGCTACAAATGCCGAATTCGTAACTTGATCTTGCAATTTTGAATTTTTTCTAGTATGTAAATAAATTGCAAATATGGTCCAAGTAATAAATGCCCAAGTTTCCTTAGGATCCCAATTCCAATATGAACCCCATGCTTCATTAGCCCATACTGCTCCAGAAAGAATACCTATGGTTAAAAAGGTAAACCCTAAACTAATGACACGATAACTCCAAGAATCCAAATGCTGAATTAATTGATATTTGTAAAAATTTTTAAATGATAGTAAAGAAGTCTTTTTTAAAATACTTCCTTTTTCGTTCAAATATTCCATATTACCAAAGAAAAAAGATTTCCTTAAACTGAAAAAATTCTTGTTTTTCAAAAAAAAATCGGTTTTTTTTTGAAATGTAATCACTATAAGAGCAACTGATAATAAAGATCCGCATAAAAGAGCTGCATAGCTCAATAACATCATACTGACATGCATCATTAACCACTGAGATTGTAGAGCAGGTACTAATATTGCGGGTTGATGCATTTCAGTTGAAAGACCTGACGTGGCGAAACCTTGGGTAAAAATGGCACTTGGTGCAGTTATTGCGTTTAAATCATTTTTATAATTCCTAATATACGGAATTATATGAATAATGGATAAACTCCATGAAAGAAAAATTAATGATTCGTATAAATTACTTAAAGGAAAATGTCCCGAAGAAATCCAACGAGTAACTAAAAACCCTGTTATAGAGGAAAAAGTAGCTATCATTCCTTTTTCTAACGAATTACGTAATTCTTCGATTTCGTAGACTAATAAGTTCATCAAATGAATTATAATCACAATTGAAATGATCGAAAAGGAAATATGAGTTAATATATGCTCTAAGGTCGCAAATATCATAAAGAAAAAAGTCCTTTTTAAAAAATTGAAATTGGGGCTTAAATAGAATCTAAAATATTAGATTATTTAGATTCTATTAGATCTATTATACAATTAGATCTATTGCATCTATATTATTAACATGAATTAATATTTATGCCGCCACTCGGACTCGAACCGAGATGCTCTAGCACTGCTTCCTAAGAGCAGCGTGTCTACCAATTTCACCATGGCGGCGGCTTACTTTAAATAATAATAGGAAATTCATGCTGAATTGTCTATATTCAATAAAGTTTAGCAAACAATGAAGAAAGATGCATTTCCATTCGTATATTCATATGGAAATGTTCAATATCAATACTACTTAATTAGTATCTTCATCTTCATAAGTTCATTTTTCATAATCAATTTTATCCGTACTAGAAATCTAGCTTTTGTTTATCCAGAACAGTCAGAACTCAAAAGTTTCGTTCTCAGTCGGAGTCTAAAATTCATAATCTTTTTTCTAATGATTTTGAGACCCAAGGCCGTAGTATAAAGTAGAATGGAATATTAAGTACTTGTCTATCGTAATTGTGCTTTTCTTTTTTGAAAAGCACAATTCATAGGAAATAAAAAGAATCTTACGAATTCAATTCAATATCAATAAATCTAAATATCAATAGATATATAGATATAAAAAAAATAAAATATACAATACTGAGTACTTCGAATCAAGTAGACAGAAAGATTCTTATTTTTCTATTACCTAGCTCTAACTAATAATAACTAATAAGGAAAAGTGAAATAAAATACAATACACAATACTTTGGAAGTTCTTTGAAACATATCAATTAAGATTTTTCCAAGACTTTTTTTTGTGCAACAAAGAAACTTTTTGACTGTCCGGTGGAAATAGATTGAGCTAAAGAAAAAGCTTTGACTGCCTCTAAAGATCCTTTTTTTTTCCAAAGATTTCTACGAATATGCTTTTTTGACATAGAAGTACGTTTTTTTGGAACTGCCATTCAAAGGGTAATTGACTCCTTTTTTTTTATCGTTGTATGTGAAAGACATATATTGTTCAAAAAAGAATTAATTTTTCTTAGTTATTATCTATATTTAATATTTAATTCCAAAAATCCTTCAATAATATCATAACATAAAAATAGAAAAAAATAAAATAAATAAGAAAATAAAAAGATTCTAAAATGATTCTATTTGATAGACAAAGATTATTTGAAGAATTGCATAATGTAAATAATGTTGTAAATAATGTAATAATTACATGTCCATTTATTTTTTTCTTTTAATTTTGATAAATTAATATGTAATGTATATGTATAATGTAATATTAAGAATAGAGCCCGATCACAACGACCGAATTTATTATTTTCATGCATAAGGATAATAGATTATCTAGTAGAAAAGATTTAAAAATCATCACAAACCTCCCCCCTTTTTTTTTTTCTATTGCTTTTCTTTTTCTATTGCAATTTAATGTTATAGTTGCAATTTCTCGATTATTATATGATGATTCCTTAACTTTCCATATCTATATAGATAGAAACAGATATAACATCTCTTATGTCAATGACACAAAAGGGATATGAAATGAATGGAATTGGTATATAGATGGAATATAATGAAA